CTTAGATTTATTAGATTTGTTGCTAAAATATCGGTATTAAACCCGAAACCCCCAGCAGAGGGCCAATGACCCAAGGAAACGAAAGAATCGGTTACATTTTTCATATGCTTTCCTCTTATAGATAGGACTAACAAATTTGAACAGAGTTCCTTTTGTATCACTTCGCCCCCCTTTTTTTATTGATTTCTTTTTTATTATTATTATGAATTTCCTTATTATAAATATGAATAATTTTTAATAAACATTTTTTCTAAATTCCCAATCTATTTATTAGTCCCAGGTCTCATGTCAATTGAGAAATACCTCGTTCGTTGCAACACTTCCTAAAAGTAAAAAAAAAAAAAAGTTTCAATTAAGAATAAGAATGGGAGGGAAGAAATCGAGTGGGTCTGCTATGTTAATTCCTCATCCTCAAATCAATCCATCCCGGGGGATATTGTCTCAACGAGGAAGTGATTGTAGGGATGAAGTTTTGATATAATTCGACAAGCCCACGGCAATCAAATAAGAAAATTGAAGTATGTATTTTTCAATTTATAGGATTAAACAAAAGGATTCGCAAATAAAAGCGCTAATGCCACGACCAGTCCGTAAATCGTTAAAGCTTCCATAAAAGCCAGACTAAGCAATAAAGTACCTCGTATTTTACCTTCTGCTTCTGGTTGTCTCGCGATACCTTCTACGGCTTGTCCCGCAGCAGTACCTTGACCAACTCCAGGTCCAATAGAAGCAAGTCCTACAGCCAATCCAGCAGCAATAACGGAAGCAGCAGAAATCAGTGGATTCATATTAAGTTCCTCGTACAAAAAAAAAAAAGAAATGGTTAATGATACAATCAACCAATGAATTATTACTTAACATCACTAAGACCTATCCGGAAAAAAAAAAACTAAGAACTCTGAATTGAAATGACAATATTACTGAATCATCAGAACTACTTCGATATCTCGTTTTTAGTTCCTATCCATGGAGTCTTTGTAAATCTATACGATTCTAATTCTTCCATTTCTTTGTTCCGAACCATTCCATTCTTTCAATTCTCCGCTCTTTCTCTTCGATATGCTTGACTTCATTTGTTTATTCATTCAATCCACAGTTACAGATAAAACGGAAGCGCTTGCATTGGCATCCATTTCTAGAATCATTCTTCGAAACATATACGGGGATTGACTTCTAGCCCTTACATATACCTAGCTAGACCTACCTAACTTAATAATATATATAGTTTTTCTTTTTTTTTTTTTGTTTAGGCGCACATCGGAAACAGATAACATAACAATTCTTATTTAAATTATGAATCGTAATTGACTGAATGAACAAATATAAATAGAATATCGATTGGAGAGGTATGACATAAATGGGCCAAACAGGAATCTTAGGAAAAAGATCTTTTCGATCTCTTTCCTTTTTTTTTTTTTTTACAATTCTCTAATATCGTACATTTTTTTTTTCTTGCTCCTACTCTAGATCGTATATACCGGTATTTGTATATATCATGTTCCCCGAGTCAATTATCTTGAGACGCCCATGAGTTGGGATAAGCTTCTTTTTTTTTTTTTTGAGAAAAAAAAAAAAGACCATTTCGGAAGCTAGTCAATGATGACCCTCCATGGATTCGCCTATATAAGCTGCGGCTAAAGTTGCAAAAATAAGAGCTTGAATCCCGCTTGTGAATAATCCAAGGAACATGACGGGTATAGGAACCACCGAAGGTACTAAAGAAACAAGAACAACAACTACTAATTCATCAGCTAATATATTCCCGAAAAGTCGAAAACTAAGTGATAAAGGTTTTGTGAAATCTTCTAGGATGTTAATTGGTAAAAGTATTGGAGTTGGTTGAATGTATTTACCGAAATAACCCAATCCTTTTTTGGTAAGACCCGCATAGAAATATGCCACTGACGTAGGTAAAGCTAAAGCAACAGTAGTATTTATATCATTCGTGGGCGCAGCTAACTCCCCATGCGGTAACTGTATGATTTTCCGGGGTAAAAGAGCACCTGACCAGTTAGAAACAAAAATAAATAGGAACATAGTTCCAATAAAGGGAACCCAAGGACCATATTCTTCTCCAATCTGAGTTTTGCTCAAGTCTCGAATGAATTCAAGGACATATTCGAAGAAATTCTGACCGTCGGTTGGAATGGTTTGTGGATTCCGAACAGCTATAGTGGCTGAACCTAATAAGATAGCAATTACAACCCAAGAAGTGATAAGTACTTGGGCATGGACTTGGAAACTCCCTATTTGCCAATAAAAATGTTGGCCTACTTCCACATCGGATATATCGTATAACACTTTTAGTGAGTTGATGGAACAGGGTCGAACATTCATATTGCCCTCTGACAGAAATAGAACTTAAAAAGGAATTATTTTGATTCAGCCATCTCTTATCTCTTTCTCAACTCGCCTGCTTTAATCGTATATTTCGGATACCAAGCGATCGCATAATATTCCCAGCGATTTTTATCTCTTTTTTGAGACTCAGGGATAGTAACCGATTCAATCCATTTATGGAGTTTCCAAAGTCATTGACTTATCCTATTATTAATCAATAATTTCTTATATAGCTAGAACGGCCCTCACAAATTGCGGATACTAATTTGTTAAGAATCAATCGGATTGAAGCTATAGCGTCATCGTTCGCTGGAATCGAAATATCTGCGAGATCCGGGTCACAATTTGTGTCGATTAAACAAATTGTCGGAATCCCCAAAGTGAGACATTCTCGAAGAGCCGTATATTCTTCTTGCTGATCAACGATGATTACAATATCGGGTAACCCCGTCATATATTTGATCCCGCCCAGATATGTTTGCAATTGAGATAATTGCCTCTTCAACATTGCTACATCTCTTTTCGGGAGACAGTTGAGTTTCCCCGTATTTTGTTCCGATCTCAAGTCCCTGAATCTATGAAGTCTCATTTCTGTAGTGGACCAATTCGTTGACATACCACCGAGCCATTTTTTATTAACATAATGACACCGAGCTAGTTTCCCCGTATTTTGTTCCGATCTCAAGTCCCTGAATCTATGAAGTCTCATTTCTGTAGTGGACCAATTCGTTGACATACCACCGAGCCATTTTTTATTAACATAATGACACCGAGCTCTTATTGCAGCTGATGCTACTGAATCAGCTGCTTTATTTTTGGTACCAACTATTAAGAAGTGTTTTCCTATACTCGCTGCATCAAAAACTAAATCACAGGCTTCTGACAAAAAACGAGCAGTTCTAGTAAGATTTGTAATATGAATACCTTTACGCTTTGCAGAGATGTAAAGTGCCATTCTAGGATTCCATTTCCTAGTACCATGACCAAAATGAACTCCTGCTTCCATCATCTCTTCCAAATTCATGTTCCAATATCTTCTTGTCATTTCTCCCCACACTTTCTCTCTCTTTTTTTTTTTTAAGAGGTACCTGAAATAAATAATTGTTCCGACGGAACCTTCTACCGGAGATTGATCGTTACGTTAATACATGGTTCAAGTCACTAATTGCTTTCTATTCGTTATTATCTTTATTACCAAATCAAATGACCAGGACTAGATAGTTAAAAGAAAAGAATGAATCTGTCATGAAATTCCGTAAATGATCGTTCTGATGTATCAGGTAAATTTTTGGGGATGCAAGAACTAAATAATTCTATGTGGTGGAACAAAATATCTCTCATTTCCATTTCCTCCTCGAATAGATTCTTCTTCTTGATTTCCAAAGGAATGTTGCTGTGTTGCCTTGAACGTTGGACTAATCCTTTGAATCCGGTACCAACAGGCATCATCCCCCCCAGAACAACGTTCTCTTTCAGGCCTTTCAACCAATCAATACGACCTCGTAGAGCGGCTTTTGCTAAAACTCGAGCGGTTTCTTGAAAACTCGCTTCGGATATGAAACTTTGAGTATTCAGAGACGCCCTCGTTATTCCCAATAAGATGGCTCGGTAACAGATCGCTTCTTCCAAAGCGCGCCCTGTTCGTTCTGCTCGCAACAATCCGATAAGTTCTCCAGGTGAAAAAACATTAGACATTCCATCTTCTGAAACCAACACTTTTGATGTTATTTGACGTACAATAATCTCTATATGCCTATTATGGATCTGCACCCCCTGGGATCGATAAACCTTTTGGATCTTATTAACCAAAGAGATACGACTTTGCGCTATGGTTAGTTCAGCGCCAATCAAGAATCTCCAAGGAATTCCAAGAATTCTTGTTATACGTTCGTTCCAACCTTCAACCCTCTTTTCTAGGTTCATCGATATTGAATCAATCGAACGCGCCTCTAACACTTGTTCCACTTTTGGAAGACCTTGTGTTATATCACCCGATCTCGATTTTTCATATATAAATGTAACTAATGTATCTCCTTCATAAAGGATTTCTCCACAATGGCCATGAACAGTTGCTCTTGGAGTAGCCAAATGAGGCTTAGCTGATCTTATTACTAAGGAGTCAACGTGAACAATTAGAACTTGACCCGATTTTATGTGTGGTCCGTATTTGGATATACATACATTTTCACAAATAAACTGTCCAAGGCTAATTATTGTGGATGTCTCCTCACAATAATCGTGAGGGCGAAAGCACCAATTCAAATCGAATGGATTCAAAATGATGCATGAATCGGGATTATAAATTCTTCCATTTTCATCCATTAAATAATATGGAAGTCCTTGGAAAGTCTGTTTGAAATTGTCAAGTAGCAAATATTTATTTAACAAGATCTGATTATGAGTTATTAAATAGAATAAATAGAAATAGTAAAATGAATAAAAATTCGTGATTTTAGGTACAATCCCTAAGGGACCTAATGAATTCCTAATGGGAATCGCGGGATCTTCTTTAATTAATTCTTTTGTCACTTTGTGAGATTTCGAACCATTGAATGGGCCAATTCGAAAACAATCGGATGATGACAAAATCAGAAAAGATGGATATTCCTTATTTCTATTCAGCAACGTACGAATAGTCCCTTGATGCTGGGTAAGTGATT